GCTAGCGTAGCTTAACCAAAGCAGAGTACTGAAGATGCTAAGATGGACCCTGAAAAGTCCCGCAGGCACAAAAGCTTGGTCCTGACTTTACTAACAACTCTGATCAAACTTACACATGCAAGTATCCGCATCCCAGTGAAAATGCCCCCCGCCCCCCGTCCGGAAATAGGGAGTTGGTATCAGGCACACAAATTTGTAGCCCATGACACCTAGCTTTGCCACACCCCCAAGGGAATTCAGCAGTGATAAACATTAAGCCATAAGTGAAAACTTGACTTAGTCATGATCTAAAGAGTCGGTAAAACTCGTGCCAGCCACCGCGGTTATACGAGAGACCCAAGTTGTTAGCCAACGGCGTAAAGGGTGGTTAGAACTATAAACAACAAACTGAGACCGAACACCTTCAAGGCTGTTATACGCTTCCGAAGCAACGAAGAACAATAACGAAAGTAGCCTCACTAATTCGAACCCACGAAAGCTAGGACACAAACTGGGATTAGATACCCCACTATGCCTACCCCTAAACACGATATGAAACTACGTACATATCCGCCTGGTTACTACGAGCATTAGCTTAAAACCCAAAGGACTTGGCGGTGCTTTAAAACCATCTAGAGGAGCCTGTTTTAAAACCGATACTCCCCGTTCAACCTCACCCCTCCTTGTTTTAACCGCCTATATACCACCGTCGTCAGCCTACCCTGTGAAGGACAAATAGTAGACAAAATTGGCACAGCCAAAAACGTCAGGTCGAGGTGTAGCGAATGGAGGGGGACAAAATGGGCTACATTCTCTGCCTAGAGAACACGAAAGATGTGCTGAAATGCACACCCGAAGGAGGATTTAGCAGTAAGCAAGAAATAGAGTGTCATGCTGAAACCGGCTATGAAGCGCGCACACACCGCCCGTCACTCTCCCCAAACTCTTAACTTAAAAATAACTAATAAGCCATCAAAAGAAAAGGGGAGGCAAGTCGTAACATGGTAAGTGTACCGGAAGGTGCACTTGGAAAAACCGGAGCATAGCTTAACAGCTTAAAGCACCTCCCTTACACCGAGTTGACGCCCGTGCAAATCGAGCTGCCCCGACACCTAACAGCTAGCCCCCACCCCACCCACAACAAACCACTATAAATACCCCCTAAAATACTTAACTAAACAAAACAAATCATTTTACCACCCTAGTATAGGAGATAGAAAAGGAACTAGGAGCTATAGATAAAGTACCGCAAGGGAACGCTGAAAGAGAAATGAAATAACCCAGTAAAGTAAAGAAAAGCAGAGATTACACCTCGTACCTTTTGCATCATGATTTAGCTAGTATAATTAGGCAAAGAGCACTTTAGTCTAACACCCCGAAACTGAATGAGCTACTCCAAGACAGCCTTTATAGGGCACATCCGTCTCTGTGGCAAAAGAGTGGAAAGAGCTTTGAGTAGAGGTGATAAACCTACCGAGTTCAGTTATAGCTGGTTGCCCGAGAACTGAGTATAAGCTCAGCCTTTTGGCTTCTTAACTCCCCAACTATTTATATTAACCCGACTTTAAGAAACCAAAAGAGTTAATCAAAGGGGGTACAGCCCCTTTGATACAAGAAACAACTTTTAACAGGAGGATAAGGATCATAAAAATTAAGGCACCGCGCTTAAGTAGGCTTAGAAGCAGCCACCACAAGAAAGCGTTAAAGCTCTAGCACATTCCTGCCACAAATACCAATAAAACACTCCTAACCCCTTCCCCTACCGGGCTTTTCTATGCCTCCATAGAAGAAATTATGCTAAAATGAGTAATAAGGGGCCGACCCCCTCCAAGCACAAGTGTACATCAGAACGAACCCCCACCGAAATTCAACGGACCCAACCAAAGAGGGAAATAAATATTAAATTCACAACAAGAAAAACATTTAACACTTTTCCGTTACCCCTACACTGGTGTGCCAAATAGGAAAGACTAAAAGAAAAAGAAGGAACTCGGCAAACTCAAAGCCTCGCCTGTTTACCAAAAACATCGCCTCTTGCTTCAGTGAATAAGAGGTCACGCCTGCCCTGTGACTATATGTTTAACGGCCGCGGTATTTTGACCGTGCAAAGGTAGCGCAATCACTTGTCCTTTAAATGTGGACCTGTATGAATGGCATAACGAGGGCTTAGCTGTCTCCTTTCTCAAGTCAATGAACTTGATCTCCCCGTGCAGAAGCGGGGATAAAACCATAAGACGAGAAGACCCTATGGAGCTTTAGACAAAAAACAGCCCCTGTCAATAAACCCTAAATAAAGGAAATAAACCTAGTGAACCTGTTTTAATGTCTTTGGTTGGGGCGACCGCGGGGTAACAAAAAACCCCCACGTGGAATGAAAACACCCTTTTTAAAACCAAGAGTCACCACTCTAAGTTACAGAACATCTGACCAATTAATGATCCGGCTAAAGCCGATTAACGAACCGAGTTACCCTAGGGATAACAGCGCAATCCTCTTTTAGAGTCCATATCGACAAGAGGGTTTACGACCTCGATGTTGGATCAGGACATCCCAATGGTGCAGCCGCTATTAAAGGTTCGTTTGTTCAACGATTAAAGTCCTACGTGATCTGAGTTCAGACCGGAGTAATCCAGGTCAGTTTCTATCTATGAAGTACCTTTTTCCAGTACGAAAGGACCGAAAAAGAGGGGCCAATGTCCAAACAAGCCCCACTCTCACTTGCTGAACCCAGCTCAAGCAAATAAGAGAGTACAAAACCAAGTCAAAGAACATGACATGTTAGTGTGGCAGAGCCCGGTATTGCAAAAGCCTTAAACCCTTCGAACAGAGGTTCAATTCCTCTCCCTAACTATGACTACAATACTAATCACCCACCTAATCCACCCCCTGACCATTATTGTCCCCGTTCTACTAGCCGTAGCTTTCTTAACATTACTTGAACGAAAAGTTTTAGGTTACATACAATTACGAAAGGGGCCCAACATCGTAGGACCTTACGGACTCCTCCAACCCATCGCCGATGGCGTTAAACTTTTCATCAAAGAGCCTGTCCGACCGTCCACCTCCGCTCCCATCCTATTCATTATTGCCCCAACACTAGCCCTTACTCTCGCCATAATAATATGAACACCAATGCCCCTCCCCTACCCCATCCTTGACTTAAACCTGGCCATTCTATTTGTCCTGGCTATCTCTAGCTTAGCAGTCTACTCTATTCTAGGCTCCGGATGAGCCTCCAACTCAAAATATGCCCTTATAGGATCCCTACGAGCAGTTGCACAAATAATCTCATACGAAGTAAGTCTAGGACTAATCCTTTTATCATTAATTATTTTTACAGGCAACTTTACCCTGCAAACATTCAACGTCACCCAGGAAAGCATTTGACTAATTATCCCGACATGACCCCTCGCAGCAATATGATACATCTCCACGCTAGCCGAAACAAACCGAGCCCCCTTTGACCTAACAGAGGGAGAGTCCGAACTAGTATCTGGATTCAATGTTGAATATGCAGGAGGTCCCTTTGCCCTATTCTTCCTGGCAGAATACGCCAACATCCTCTTAATAAATACACTCTCCACAATCCTATTCCTAGGGGCCCTTCATATGCCCGCTCTTCCAGAGCTAACCTCTGTCAATTTGATATCAAAAACAGCCATTTTATCCCTCATCTTCCTATGAGCCCGAGCCTCCTACCCACGATTCCGATATGACCAGCTAATGCACCTCACATGAAAAAACTTCCTACCACTTACATTAGCATTCATTATTTGACATCTTGCACTCCCAACTACAATAGCAGGCCTTCCCCCTCAAATATAAAAGGAACTGTGCCTGAAACAAAGGACCACTTTGATAGAGTGAATCATGAGGGTTAAATTCCCTCCAGCTCCTTAGAAAGAAGGGACTTGAACCCAACCCGGAGAGATCAAAACTCTCAGTGCTTCCACTACACCACTTTCTAGTAAAGTCAGCTAAACAAGCTTTTAGGCCCATACCCTAAAAATGGAGGTTAAAATCCCCCCTTTACAAATGAACCCTTATATTACTGCCTCCCTTTTATTTGGCCTGCTGTTAGGTACAACTATTACAACTACCAGCACACACTGACTAATTGCATGAATGGGCTTAGAAATTAACACCCTAGCTATTATTCCCCTAATAGCCCAACAACACCACCCACGAGCAATTGAAGCCACTACAAAATACTTCTTAACTCAAGCTGCCGCAGCAGCAACCCTCCTCCTCGCAGCCACAACCAACGCCTGAATAACAGGCCAATGAGAACTACAGCAAGCTACCCACCCAGTTCCAACAACCATAATTACCATTGCATTAGCCTTAAAAATTGGACTAGCCCCACTACACACCTGACTCCCAGAAGTAATACAAGGACTAGACCTTACAACTGGACTTATCCTGGCTACATGACAAAAAATCGCACCATTCTCCCTTCTATTACAAATCCAACCCAATAACCAAACACTCTTAATCCTCCTCGCCATCCTCTCCATACTTATCGGCGGATGAGGGGGCCTAAATCAAACCCAAGTACGTAAAATTCTAGCCTACTCCTCAATTGCTCACCTAGGCTGAATAGTCATTATTCTTCAATTCTCACCAACCCTAGCTGTAATAACCCTAGCACTTTATATCATCATAACATCCTCCACCTTCCTTGCTTTCATGATAAACAAAACCACAACAATTGGAACCCTAACAATCTCATGAGCCAAAACCCCAATTATTACATCCCTAATACCCCTTATCCTTCTGTCATTAGGAGGCTTACCCCCACTAACTGGTTTTATACCTAAATGACTTATTCTTCAAGAACTTACAAAACAAGACCTAGGCATAACAGCCACATTAGCAGCCCTTAGCGCCCTACTAAGTCTTTATTTCTACCTACGCCTATCCTACGCTATAACCCTGACCATCTCCCCAAACAACCTAACAGGAACACTACCCTGACGAACCCAAGCAAATAAAAAAACATTACCAACCGCTATCTTATTGTCCTCTTCCATTCTCCTCCTCCCCCTAACCCCCGAAGTACTTACACTCTTTAACACATAAGAGACTTAGGTTAACACCAGACCAAGAGCCTTCAAAGCTCTCAGTGGAAGTGAAAATCTTTCAGTCCCTGATAAGACTTGCAAGCCATTATCTCACATCTTCTGCATGCAAAACAGACACTTTAATTAAGCTAAAGCCTTAACTAGATAGACAGGCCTCGATCCTGCAAACTCTTAGTTAACAGCTAAGCGCCCAAAACCAACGAGCTTCCATCTAACTTTCCCCGCCTAGCAAAAGCAAAAGGCGGGGAAAGCCCCGGCAGACGTCAATCTGCTTCTTTAGATTTGCAATCTAACATGTAACACCCCAGGGCTGATAGAAAGAGGACTTAAACCTCTGTATATGGGGCTACAAACCACCGCTTAACCCTCAGCCATTCTACCTGTGGCAATCACACGCTGATTTTTCTCAACCAATCACAAAGATATCGGCACCCTATACCTAGTTTTTGGTGCCTGAGCCGGAATAGTAGGCACAGCACTAAGTCTTCTTATTCGGGCCGAACTCAGCCAACCCGGCGCACTCTTGGGCGATGACCAGATCTACAATGTAATCGTTACAGCCCATGCATTCGTAATGATTTTCTTTATAGTAATACCAATCATGATTGGAGGCTTTGGGAACTGATTAGTTCCTCTTATAATCGGAGCCCCAGACATGGCCTTCCCACGAATAAACAACATAAGCTTCTGACTGCTTCCCCCATCCTTCCTCCTTCTACTCGCATCCTCTGGAGTAGAAGCCGGAGCAGGTACGGGTTGAACCGTTTACCCGCCCCTAGCAGGGAATCTTGCCCACGCAGGAGCTTCTGTAGACCTTACCATCTTCTCCCTTCATCTTGCAGGGGTCTCCTCTATTCTAGGGGCAATCAACTTCATCACAACTATCATTAACATGAAACCCCCAGCAATCTCGCAATACCAAACACCTCTATTCGTGTGAGCCGTTTTAATTACTGCTGTACTTCTTCTGCTCTCCCTTCCAGTCCTTGCAGCAGGGATTACAATACTTCTCACTGACCGAAACCTAAATACAACCTTCTTTGACCCAGCGGGGGGAGGAGACCCCATCCTGTACCAACACTTATTCTGATTCTTCGGGCACCCTGAAGTCTACATTCTTATTCTCCCTGGCTTCGGGATAATTTCACACATCGTAGCCTACTACTCAGGCAAAAAAGAACCATTCGGCTACATGGGCATGGTCTGAGCCATAATGGCCATCGGTCTTCTTGGCTTTATTGTATGAGCCCATCACATGTTTACAGTTGGCATGGACGTAGATACCCGAGCCTACTTTACCTCCGCCACAATAATTATTGCCATCCCGACAGGGGTCAAAGTGTTTAGCTGACTTGCAACCTTGCATGGAGGCTCAATTAAATGAGAAACCCCTATATTATGAGCCCTCGGCTTCATCTTCCTATTTACAGTGGGTGGCCTAACCGGAATTGTCCTGGCCAACTCATCCCTAGACATTGTATTACACGACACCTACTACGTAGTTGCCCACTTCCACTATGTCCTCTCCATGGGTGCTGTATTTGCAATTATGGGTGCATTCGTGCATTGATTCCCACTATTTTCAGGTTACACACTCCACAGCACTTGAACTAAAATCCACTTCGTAGTAATATTCATTGGTGTCAACCTAACCTTCTTCCCTCAACACTTCCTTGGTCTAGCTGGAATGCCTCGACGATACTCCGACTACCCCGACGCCTACGCCCTATGAAACTCTGTCTCCTCAATTGGATCAATAATCTCTCTAGTGGCAGTTATTATGTTCCTCTTTATCCTTTGAGAAGCCTTCACCGCTAAGCGAGAAGTCCAATCAGTTGAACTAACAATGACAAATGTAGAATGACTACACGGGTGCCCTCCTCCCTACCACACATTTGAAGAACCCGCCTTCGTCCAAACTCAAACCTCTATCCGAGAAAGGGAGGAATCGAACCCCCGTAAACTGGTTTCAAGCCAGCTACAAGACCACTCTGTCACTTTCTTCATAAGACTCTAGTAAAATGGCAATTACACTACTTTGTCAAGGTAGAATTGTGGGTTAGACCCCCACGTGTCTTATTATTAATGGCACATCCTTCACAACTAGGGTTTCAAGATGCAGCTTCACCAGTAATAGAAGAACTCCTTCACTTCCACGACCATGCTCTAATAATCGTATTCCTTATTAGCACATTAGTACTTTACATTATTGTTGCTATAGTCTCCACCAAACTAACTAACAAGTACATTCTAGATTCTCAAGAAATTGAAATTATCTGAACCATCCTACCAGCTATTATTCTTATCCTTATTGCCCTCCCTTCCCTCCGAATTCTTTACCTAATGGACGAAATCAACGACCCCCATCTAACAATTAAAGCCATAGGCCACCAATGATACTGAAGCTATGAATATACAGACTATAGCGACCTAGCCTTTGACTCTTACATAGTCCCTACACAAGACCTAACCCCCGGCCAATTCCGTCTCTTAGAAACTGACCATCGAATGGTCGTACCAGTGGACTCCCCCATTCGAATCCTGGTCTCAGCAGAAGATGTCCTCCACTCCTGAGCCGTCCCCTCTCTAGGCGTAAAAATGGATGCCGTACCCGGCCGTCTAAACCAAACAGCCTTTATCCTATCCCGACCTGGTGTCTTCTATGGCCAATGCTCTGAAATCTGCGGAGCTAACCACAGCTTCATACCAATCGTTGTTGAAGCCGTCCCCCTAGAACACTTTGAAAACTGATCCTCACTAATGCTCGAAGATGCCTCACTAAGAAGCTAAAACGGACACAGCGTTAGCCTTTTAAGCTAAAAATGGTGCCTACCAAACACCCTTAGTGAAATGCCTCAACTCAACCCCGCACCTTGATTCCTCATTATGGTCTTCTCTTGATGTGTATTCCTAATTTTCCTCCCTCCAAAAATCATAGCTCACTTATTCCCAAATGAGCCCTCCTCCCAAAACACCTGCCCCAAAGAAATCAAACCCTGACCCTGATCATGACACTAAGCTTCTTCGACCAGTTTCTAAGCCCCACCACCTTTGGTATCCCCCTGATTGCCCTCGCCCTCTTATTACCTTGGACCCTCTTCCCCACACCAACCAACCGTTGAACCAATAATCGTCTTTTAACACTCCAAAGCCAATTTATTAATCGATTTACTCAACAACTGCTCCTCCCACTTAACATAGGAGGGCACAAATGAGCCCTTATATTCGCCTCATTAATAGTATTCCTAATTACCATTAACATACTAGGACTCCTCCCATATACATTCACCCCTACTACACAGCTTTCCGTAAATATGGCCCTAGCTGTACCTCTATGACTCGCAACAGTAATTATCGGAATACGAAACAACCCAACAGCAGCCCTAGGCCACCTTCTTCCAGAAGGTACCCCTAACGCTCTGATCCCCGTCCTAATTATTATCGAAACTGTCAGCCTCTTCATTCGACCTTTAGCACTAGGAGTTCGACTAACCGCTAACCTTACAGCAGGCCATCTGTTAATTCAACTAATTGCTACAGCAGCTTTTGTTCTCCTCCCTCTTATACCAACTGTCGCCATTCTAACATCAGCCCTGTTATTCCTCCTAACACTTCTAGAAGTTGCCGTCGCAATAATCCAAGCCTATGTTTTCGTACTTCTTCTAAGCCTCTATCTACAAGAAAACGTCTAATGGCCCATCAAGCACACCCATACCACATAGTAGACCCAAGCCCATGACCTCTAACAGGAGCAGTCGCTGCCCTTCTTCTTACATCCGGCCTAGCCATTTGATTCCACTTTAACTCAACTATTTTAATAACCCTAGGACTAGTCCTACTTTTACTCACAATACTTCAATGATGACGAGACATTGTACGAGAAGGCACATTCCAAGGCCACCATACCCCTCCTGTCCAAAAAGGCCTTCGATACGGAATAATTCTATTTATTACCTCCGAAGTATTCTTCTTCCTTGGCTTCTTCTGAGCATTCTACCACTCAAGCCTAGCCCCCACTCCTGAATTAGGAGGCTGCTGACCCCCCACAGGCATTATCCCTCTAAATCCCTTCGAAGTTCCCCTCCTAAATACAGCAGTCCTACTAGCATCAGGGGTTACCGTAACCTGAGCCCACCACAGCATTATAGAAGGAGAGCGAAAACAAGCAATCCAATCCCTCACCCTAACAATCCTCCTAGGCTTCTACTTTACATTCCTACAAGCAATAGAGTATTATGAAGCCCCCTTCACAATCGCGGATGGTGTCTACGGCTCAACCTTCTTCGTCGCTACCGGCTTCCACGGCCTTCATGTCATCATCGGATCAACCTTCTTAGCCGTATGCCTGCTACGACAAATCCGATTCCACTTCACCTCCGAACACCACTTTGGCTTCGAAGCAGCCGCCTGATACTGACACTTTGTAGATGTTGTCTGATTATTCTTATACATCTCAATCTACTGATGAGGCTCATAATCTTTCTAGTATAAAGTCAGTACCTGTGACTTCCAATCACCTAGTCTTGGTTAAACTCCAAGGAAAGATAATGAACTTACTAACAACAATATTAATTATTACCACAGCTTTATCCCTCATCTTAATAACCGTCTCATTCTGACTCCCCGCCCTTACACCAGACTACCAGAAACTATCACCATATGAATGCGGCTTCGACCCCCTAGGATCAGCCCGACTCCCCTTCTCACTACGTTTCTTCTTAGTCGCAATTCTGTTCCTCCTTTTCGACCTAGAAATCGCCCTTCTCCTCCCCCTTCCTTGAGGAGATCAACTCCCATCCCCCACCCTGACACTTATATGAACCTCCGCCCTTCTAATTCTCCTCACAATTGGCCTAGCCTACGAATGACTCCAAGGAGGCCTTGAATGAGCCGAATAGGTAATTAGTTTAATTAAAACATTTGATTTCGGCTCAAAAAACTATGGTTAAAGTCCATAATTAACCTGATGACCCTCATCCAACTCTCATTCACCTCAGTCTTCTTCCTAGGACTATTCGGCCTTGCATTTTACCGAGTCCACCTTCTATCTGCACTCTTATGTCTTGAAAGCATAATATTAGCCCTATTCCTCGCACTTTCAACATGAGGCCTGCAAATATCCTCCACCAGTTTTTCAGCCGCACCATTACTCCTCCTAGCATTCTCAGCATGCGAAGCTGGTGTAGGACTAGCTTTAATAGTCGCCACAGCCCGTACCCACGGATCAGATCACCTACAAAACCTAAACCTCCTACAATGCTAAAAATCCTAATCCCAACCACTATACTCATCCTAGCAACATGACTAACACCCCATAAATGATTATGACCCTCTTCACTCCTTAACAGCCTCCTAATTGCTCTCACTAGCCTACTATGGCTAAAAAACGCCTCTGAAACAGGATGAACTTTCCTCAACCCCTACTTAGCCACTGACCCACTATCAACTCCCCTTTTAATCCTCTCATGCTGACTCCTTCCCCTAATAATCCTAGCCAGCCAAAACCACACATCTCATGAACCAATTAACCGTCAGCGAATGTATATTACACTTCTTGCCTCCCTGCAATTCTTCTTAATCCTTGCCTTCTCCGCCACAGAAATAATCATGTTTTACGTAATATTTGAAGCCACTCTAATCCCCACCTTGATCCTCATTACTCGCTGGGGAAACCAAGCAGAACGCCTTAACGCAGGTACATACTTCCTTTTCTATACCCTAGCAGGCTCTCTACCCCTCCTCATCGCACTACTACTCTTACAAAACTCTAATGGATCCCTATCCCTCCTCATACTCCCCCACTTAAACCAACTTGAGCTAACATCATATGCAGATAAAATCTGATGGGCAGGATGTATCCTAGCATTCCTAGTTAAAATGCCCCTTTACGGAGTTCACCTTTGACTACCCAAAGCTCACGTAGAAGCTCCCATTGCAGGATCTATAGTACTAGCCGCTGTGCTACTAAAACTAGGAGGCTACGGCATAATACGAATTTTAGTTACCCTAGACCCCCTAACCAAAGAACTCAGCTACCCATTCATTGTCTTAGCCCTCTGAGGCGTGATTATAACTGGTTCCATCTGCATACGTCAAACAGACCTAAAATCATTAATTGCCTACTCATCAGTCAGTCACATAGGCCTAGTAGTTGGAGGTATTCTCATCCAAACCCCCTGAGGATTCACCGGCGCGCTAATCCTCATAATTGCCCACGGATTAACATCATCCGCCTTATTCTGTTTAGCTAACACTAGCTATGAACGCACACACAGCCGAACTATACTTCTTGCTCGAGGTATACAAATAATACTCCCTCTAATAGCAGCCTGATGATTCATCGCAAGCCTCGCCAACTTAGCACTACCTCCCCTCCCCAACTTAATAGGAGAACTAATAATTATTACCTCTCTATTCAATTGATCCCCCTGAACAATTGGCCTTACTGGACTAGGTACACTTATTACTGCCGGCTACTCACTCTATATATTCCTCATAACCCAACGAGGGCCCGCCCCCAGCCACCTCCTAGCTCTTGAACCCTCACACACCCGAGAGCACCTTCTTATTGCCCTCCACCTCCTCCCACTAATCCTAATTATTGCAAAACCAGAACTAATCTGAGGGTGAACTGCCTGTAGACATAGTTTAATCAAAACATTAGATTGTGATTCTAAAAACAGAGGTTAAAACCCTCTTGTCCACCGAAAGAGGTTCGCAACAATGAAGACTGCTAATCTTCATCCCCCTCGGTTAAACTCCGGGGCTCATTCGACCCAGCTTTTAAAGGATAATAGCTAATCCGTTGGTCTTAGGAACCAAAAACTCTTGGTGCAACTCCAAGTAAAAGCTATGCACTCCACTCCTCTAATTATAACATCTGCCCTAATTATTATTTTCGCACTACTCATTTATCCAGTTTTAACAACCCTTTCCCCAAAACCACAAAACCCAGACTGAGCACTCATCCAAGTGAAAACAGCAGTAAAATACGCCTTCCTCGTCAGCCTCCTGCCCCTATGCCTCCACCTTAACGAAGGAACTGAATCTATCATCACTAACTTAAACTGAATAAACACCCTCACCTTTGACATCAACATCAGCCTTAAATTCGACTCCTACTCAATTATCTTTACCCCAGTAGCACTATACGTAACCTGATCCATTTTAGAATTTGCATCCTGATACATACACTCAGACCCATTCATAAACCGATTCTTTAAGTACCTTCTAGTCTTCCTAATCGCAATAATTATTCTTGTCACCGCCAATAACATATTTCAACTCTTCATCGGCTGAGAAGGGGTTGGGATCATATCCTTCCTTCTTATCGGCTGATGATACGCACGAGCAGACGCTAATACGGCTGCCCTACAGGCAGTCATCTATAACCGAGTCGGAGACATTGGATTAATTATCGCTATAGCCTGAATAGCCACCCACCTAAACTCCTGAGAACTACAACAAATCTTCTTCTCCACTAAAAACATAGACATAACCCTCCCATTAGTTGCCCTGATCTTAGCCGCAACAGGCAAATCAGCTCAATTCGGCCTTCACCCGTGACTTCCCTCTGCAATAGAGGGTCCTACACCGGTCTCTGCCCTACTCCACTCTAGCACTATAGTCGTTGCAGGAATCTTCTTAATGATCCGTATCTCCCCCCTCTTAGAAACCAACCCAACAGCCCTCACACTCTGCCTATGCCTAGGGGCCCTAACCACACTATTTACTGCCACCTGCGCCTTAACCCAAAACGACATCAAAAAAATTGTAGCTTTTTCAACTTCCAGTCAACTAGGCCTAATGATAGTTACCATCGGCCTAAATCAACCCCAACTTGCCTTCCTGCACATCTGCACCCATGCTTTTTTCAAAGCCATATTATTCCTATGCTCTGGTTCCATTATTCACAGCTTAAATGACGAACAAGATATCCGAAAAATGGGAGGAATACACCACTTGACCCCTGTTACCTCTTCATGCCTAACAATTGGCAGCTTAGCCCTAACCGGAACCCCCTTCCTAGCTGGCTTCTTTTCCAAAGATGCCATCATCGAATCTCTAACCACCTCCCAATTAAACGCCTGAGCCCTGTGCCTCACCCTCCTAGCAACTTCTTTCACAGCTATCTACAGCCTACGAGTCGTATTCTACGTATCCATAGGCCACCCTCGCTTTAATCCCCTCTCACCAATCAATGAAAATAACCCATCTGTAATTAACCCTATCAAACGACTAGCATGAGGCAGCATTATTGCTGGCCTATTAATCACCACAAACCTTCTCCCAACAAAAACACCTGTAATATCGATACCTATGGTTGTTAAACTTACTGCTCTTATCGTCACAATCTTGGGACTCCTAATTGCCCTAGAATTAGCTTCCTTAACCTCCAAACAACTTAAACCTACACCACACCTGTCCCCCCACCATTTCTCAAATATACTTGGCTTCTTCCCAACAATTGTTCACCGTGCCTCTCCTAAAATTAACCTCATTTTAGGACAAACAATTGCCACCCAAATTATCGACCTAACCTGACTAGAAAAAGTTGGACCCAAAACAATTTCATCCATCAATACTCCCCTCATCTCCACCATTAGTAACATCCAACAAGGATCAATCAAGACATACCTTGTCCTCTTCCTCACCACCCTTGCTCTATCAACCCTCGTTCTTCTCACCTAACTGCTCGAAGAGCCCCCCGACCCAACCCCCGCACCAACTCCAATACTACAAGCAACGTTAATAATAAGACCCAGGCTCCTAATAGTAATACTCCCCCACCACTAGAATATATAAGTGAAACCCCATCCATGTCACCCCGAAAAACTGCATCCCAATCTATCTCTCCAGAAACCCCTCATCAAACCTCTTCATCAAGGACCATATTTGTGTACAAGATACCAAAAACAAAAAAAAAATATCCAAAAAAGAATAAAACCACCTGTCAACCTGTAGGCGCCTTAGGATCCTTATCTGCAGACAGCGCTGACGAATAAATAAATACAACCAACATACCCCCCATATAAATCATTAACAACACCAAAGACAAGAAAGTTCCCCCGTGCAAAACTGAAGCCCCACAGCAAAGAAGTGCAACCAGCACCAAATTGAAAACTCCGTAAAAAGGAGCAGGATTTGTAGACAACACAATTATCACAACCAACATCCCTAATAAAAGAAAAACAAGCGCATAAAACATAGTTTCTGCCAGGATTTTAACCAGGACCTATGGCGTGAAAAACCATCGTTGTCACTCAACTACAAAAACACTAATGGCCAGCCTACGCAAAACCCACCCCCTGCTAAAAATCGTAAATGATATAGTAATTGACCTTCCTACCCCCTCAAACATCTCCGCCTGATGAAACTTTGGCTCCCTACTCGGATTATGCCTTATTGCACAAATCATCACAGGACTGTTCCTTGCAATGCACTACACATCCGACATCTCTACCGCCTTTTCATCCGTAGCCCATATTTGCCGAGACGTAAACTACGGCTGACTAATTCGCAATCTACACGCAAACGGTGCCTCGTTCTTTTTCATCTGCTTATACTCCCACATCGGCCGAGGACTCTACTATGGCTCTTACCTAAGTAAAGAAACCTGAAACGTAGGTGTAGTCCTCTTACTTTTAGTAATAGCCACCGCTTTCGTAGGGTACGTCCTCCCATGAGGACAAATATCCTTCTGAGGCGCCACTGTTATTACAAACCTACTCTCTGCCGTCCCCTACGTAGGAAACACACTCGTTCAATGAGTGTGAGGGGGCTTTTCAGTAGACAGTGCCACTCTAACACGATTCTTTGCCTTCCACTTCCTCCTCCCATTCATCGTTGCAGCCGCTGCCATCGTACATCTTATTTTTCTCCACGAAACAGGCTCCAACAACCCCCTAGGACTTAACTCAAACGCAGACAAAATCCCATTCCACCCCTACTTCTCCTACAAAGACCTCCTGGGCTTTACAATCATACTCTCAGCCCTCGCAACACTCGCCCTATTCTCCCCAAACTACCTCGGAGACCCTGACAACTTTACACCAGCCAACCCTCTCGTCACCCCCGCCCATATTAAACCAGAATGATATTTCCTATTTGCATACGCAATCCTGCGGTCTATCCCCAATAAACTAGGAGGTGTTTTAGCCCTCCTTGCCTCAATCTTAATTCTTATAGTAGTTCCTTTCTTACACACCTCTAAACAACGAAGCCTGACGTTCCGCCCACTATCACAATTCCTATTCTGAACCCTAATTGCCGACGTAATCATCCTAACCTGAATTGGAGGCATACCCGTCGAACACCCTTACATTATTATCGGACAAATTGCCTCAGTACTTTACTTCTCCCTCTTCCTTATCTTGATGCCAATAGCCGGTTGACTAGAAAACAAAATACTAAACTAACAAGCATTAGTAGCTCAGACTCAGAGCGTCGGTCTTGTAAACCGAATGTCGGGGGTTAAAATCCCCCCTTATGCTCAAAAAGAAGGGACTTCAACCCCCACCACTGGCTCCCAAAGCCAGCATTCTTAATTAAACTACTTCTTGATATACATATATGTATTATCCCCATTCATATATATTAAACATTAATATAATGCATAACTAAGACATAGTACTATATATTCACCTATAATATTTTCAACACATAAAGCAAGTACAGAAAACTAAAAATACTAAAAGCATAACTGAAAGTCCCCTAAAAACTATTTAAAACTGAACGAAATTTAAGACCGAACAATAAACTCATCAGTTAAGATATACCAGGACTCAACATCCCGTAAAATACCAATTATTAATGTAGTAAGAACCGACCATCAGTTGATTTCTTAATGCATATTATTATTGAAGGTGAGGGACAATAATAGTGAGGGTTTCACTTGGTGAACTATTCCTGGCATTTGGTTCCTACTTCAGGGCCATTAATTGGTTCATTCCTCATTCTTTCATCGACGCTGACATAAGTTGTTGGTGGAGTTCATCAGTGAGATAATCCCACATGCCGAGCGTTCTCTCCACAGGGGTCAGGTTATTTTTTTTCTCTTTCCTTTCAATTGACATTTCAGAGTGCAGCGCGTCAACGGTTTATCAAGGTTGAACATTTTTTCTTGGTTTATGGTAATGTTAGTTAATGAATTAAGACATTATATAAGAATTACATTATTGATATCAAGGACATAATAATAATACGATTCAACAATCATACAATCTCACCCCCTTCTTCTTTTTAAAAAAAATTAACGTATACCCCCCCTACCCCCCCAAAAAATAGGAGAGACCTTTAAGTTTGAACCAAGCCCTCCACTTAATTAAATATTCACCATATAATTATCATATATTATAATATTATAATAATATAATTATAT